CAGAAAGTTATCAAAAAGAAAAATTTTTGAACATGGAATCAATTAGTTTCAACAATTCATTAATTTGAACTAAAAACCTTATATCCGCCCTTCCCGAGATAAAGAAAAATTTTTCATTATTGTAAAGGTCGATGGGGAAAATAAGACTCCCCACCACCAAAATGTGAGTGAAAATATACTAAAAAGAAATAAAAAATCTTGTATTTTTTTCTTGATTCTTTTTTTTTTTTTTTTTAGAATTCAGAAAAGAGAAGAATTCTTCTTTTAGACATCTTATAAAATTAAGATTGAAACCTGGTCTATTTCATATTGATTAGAATAGGGAGTGCCGATTGTGAATTTTATATTAACAAATTACTGAGCCAATTTTTAGAGTCAAATCCATTCCGATTATTCCAATTCATATTGATTAGAATAGGGAGTGCCGATTGTGAATTTTATATTAACAAATTACTGAGCCAATTTTTAGAGTCAAATCCATTCCGATTATTCCAATATTTTAGGGCTGATTTGTTTGTCGCACAAAAAAACTTTTGGAATTCCCGGTGGAAAGAGATTTACCTAACGACAAAGCTTTTAACGCTGCCCAATATCCTTTCCTTTTCCAAATATTTTTACGAATACGCTTTTTTGATATAGAAGTACGTTTTTTTGGAACTGCCATTTAAAAATGAAGAAGTTACTCATTGTTATAGTTGGATGTGAAAGACATCTATTGTTGAAAACGAATGATTATTTCTTATTCATTTTATTTTTTCTCTAAATAATATTTTCTTCATAAAAAAGAAATATAGATATGTGAAAGATCCGTGAAAATTGGATCAAAAATTACCCGAAATAATAAAATTTGGATTCCATACAATATTTGTAAAACCGCCAATTTTTTTGGATTGGAATTCTTAGTTCTCGTTGTTTATCTCTCAAATTTATATCTCTCTAATCCGCTATGTGATATAAATCTAATTAGTTAAAATAAACTTAATAAAAAAAGAACCTAAAAGACCTATCCCTGTTGATTTTCGTCATTCTACACTTCATTTACATGTAATAAAATACCTCAAAGGATTGAAAAACTAAACTTTTGCCTAATAAAAATTTTGGAGTCAAACTCGAGGAAAGAAGACACCTAAATTCCATTTTTCAATTTGAATGAGACTCTTAAAAAATCTGTTTCTGTTAAAGGATACGTGGTTTGATAAAAAAAAATATCTAAGTCTTTTTTTATCGGTAAAGGATAAAAAAAGTCCATTTTAGATCTATAATAGAATCGATATTCTAACGTTTACTAATAAATCGTTTTCATTGAAATGGAAAACAATCAATCCCATAATGAATTAGTTAATGAGTTGGAGTAAACTAACTAAAATTAAGAGTTATTATTTCATTAGGCCGATGACCTTAGTTACTCCTATGATTCATATCACATCAAGTACTCTTTTTAGCGTAATTTTTTATCCTTGCTCTATTAATAGAAATTATTATTACGATAATTTATATTTGCATTTTTATCGGTCATACCATTTTACCAATTCGAACTTCTTGGTTTGAATATTTGAACAATTTTGAAAAGACTCAGAATAAATACTAATATCAAATTATTAAATAAGTTAGTGCAGATCTTGATTTTTTATTGACTTTTTTCAAAGAGGTAAGAATCGGAAACATTTAATTAAGAATAAAAAACTTTTTTTATGGAACAGACATATCAGTATGCGTGGATAATACCTTTCCTTCCACTTCCAGTTCCGATGTTAATAGGGCTGGGACTTCTTCTTTTTCCGACGGCAACAAAAAGTCTTCGTCGTATGTGGGCTTTTCAGAGCGTTTTATTGTTAAGTATAGTCATGATTTTTTCGATGAATCTGTCTATTCAGCAAATAAATAGGAGTTCGGTCTATCAATATGTATGGTCTTGGATTATCAATAATGATTTTTCTTTAGAATTCGGATACTTGATCGATCCACTTACTTCTATTATGTCAATATTAATCACTACTGTTGGAATTATGGTTCTTATTTATAGTGATAATTATATGTCTCATGATCACGGATATTTGAGATTTTTTGCTTATATGAGTTTTTTCAGTACTTCCATGTTAGGATTAGTTACTAGTTCAAATTTGATACAAATTTATATTTTTTGGGAATTAGTTGGAATGTGTTCGTATCTATTAATAGGATTTTGGTTCACACGACCTGTTGCAGCAAAGGCTTGTCAAAAAGCGTTTGTAACTAATCGTGTTGGGGATTTTGGTTTATTATTAGGAATTTTAGGGTTTTATTGGATAACGGGGAGTTTCGAATTTCGTGATTTATTCCAAATATTCAATAACTTGATTTCTAATAATGAGGTCAATTTTGTATTTGTTACTTTGTGCGCTGTTCTATTATTTGCCGGTGCGATTGCGAAATCTGCACAATTCCCCCTTCATGTATGGTTACCTGATGCAATGGAAGGGCCGACTCCTATTTCGGCCCTTATACATGCTGCTACGATGGT